GGGTATTGGAGCAACATTACCTATTGATAAATCCCTAACTTTAGGTCTTTTTTAAATTGATTCAATTTTGAAATAAAAAAATCACGATGCGTGTATCTAGGGAATAGTCGCCTCAAGGGGAATTTTCCCTAGATACGTTTATACGTTTAGTCAGTTAAATTTTGGATATATTCCGAGTCTGTGTATATGGATTGTGTTAACCATTCAAAACTAATTAAAATTTATGTGAAAAGGTTTTATATTTCTAGAATGTCCACTATATGTTTTACATCTTCTCTGCGAAAATCTTTAATTTTCATAAGGTCTTCTTGACTGTTATTCAAGAGGTCTAATAATGTATTGATATTAGTCTTTTTGAGGCAATTATATACCCTGGGGGGCAATTCTGATTGGTCAATAAAAATAAATTTCAATGCTATTTCTTTTTTCGTTTTCCTTGGTTTAACCAATCTACCATGAAAATTAAAAAGGGGCAAATATCCTTTGGGTTCATTGTTTTCTAAATGGAAGTTTTCTTCTTCTGCATGTAAAAAGGGAATAAATAAATCAATCAAATTTCGGGAGGCCTCATGAAGTGCTTCTTTAGGAGTTAAACTCCCATTTGTCCATATTTCGAGAAAAAGTATTTCTTGTTTTTCATTTCCATTCACATAAGAATGAATACTATGATTTGCATTTCGAACAGGCATGAATACAGCATCTATAGGATAACTTTCGCTTTGAAAATTATTTGGTGTTTTTATACGATATCCGCGATTCCTCTCGATTTGTAATTCAATACACAAAGTAATTGGCTCTGTTAAGTTAGCTATATGCTGTGTCTTATCAACGATTTCCACGGAAGGTGGTAAGATGATATCGTGTGCAGTTACATATCCAGGACCCTTGACACAAATGGACGCATCACGGGTTCCATACAGATTGCTTCTCAATACAATTTCTTTCAAATTCAGTAAAATTTCATGTACGGATTCTTGAATACCCACTATGGTAGAATATTCATGTGGTATTTTCTCGGATTTTGCGCGTGTGATACATGTACCTTCTATTTCTCCAAGTAAAGCTCTTCGCATCGCAATGCCTATTGTATCAGCTTGTCCTCTCATAAGTGGAGTCAGAAGAAAGCGTCCATAATAAAGACGCTTACTGTCTGCTCTTGATTCCACACACTTCCACTGTAGTGGACGAGTAGATACTATTATTTTCTCTTGAACCATAGTAATTTTATTTGATCAAATCATTGAATTATTTATTTCTCTTGAAATATCTTCAATGTTTATTTTTATACACGCCTTTTTTTAGGGGACCTGCAGCCGTTATGTGGCATAGGAGTTACATCTCGTATGAAACTTAATAGTATACCACTTCTACGAATAGCCCTTAATGCCGCATCTCTTCCGAGACCCGGGCCTTTTATCATGACTTCTGCTCGTTGCATACCTTGATCTACTACTGTTCGAATTGCGTTTCCTGCTGCGGTTTGAGCGGCAAACGGTGTCCCTCTTCTTGTACCCTTGAATCCACAAGTACCGGCGGAGGACCACGAAATTACCCGCCCACGTACATCTGTAACAGTTACAATAGTATTGTTGAAACTTGCTTGAACATGAATAACTCCCTTTGGTATTCTACGCGTATTTTTACGTGAACCCATATGTCTATTCTTATGTGAACCAATTCTTGGTATAGGTTTTGCCATTTTTTATCATCTCATAAATTTAAGTCAGAGATATATGGATATATCCATTTCATGTCAAAACAGATCCTTTGTTTTTTTTTTTTTTATTTATTTGGACGTTGGGGTACTTTATATTTATAGAGACCCCCCTTTTTTTCTAAAAATTATCCTTGTCTTTGTTTATGTCTGGGGTTGAAACAAATTACTATAATTCGCCCTCGCCTACGGATCAGTCGACATTTTTCACAAATTTTACGGACGGAGGCTCTTATTTTCATATTTGTTATTCCTTAACTTAATTTTGAATCTCTTTATTTTATTGGAAGAAAATAAGTTTCTTGAAATTTTTAATTTTAATTTCGAATTGTATTCGATCTCCATGAAATGAATGTTGAAATTGAGAAAACCTCATAATCACTAATCATTCTAATCTTTGTTTCAGAGTCGATAAATTATACGTCCCCCGGTTGAATCATAATGACTTTACTCAATTTTGACTCTATTTACTGGTAGTAGATGTATAAAAAAATTATGTCGAATCCTTTTTGAAACATAATGTAGAGTCAGATTTTCATTATCTAACCGAACCAAACCAAGAGTATAGCGTTGGGAAGTGATTCAGAAATTAAACCGAAATGAACCTATTTTTGTTCTTTCGCTTGAGGTATCAACTAATGTGGGGGGCAAAATAGTAGAAACCCACCTTTTACTCTTGTTTCACAAATATGAAAGTTCTGTATATAATTCGGATATCATAAAGATTACCTACCATATATAGCACAAAATTTCTCCACCGATTCCTTCTAGTCGAGCCTCTCTGTCTGCCATTATACCCTGAGAAGTAGAAAGAATTACAATCCCCATCCCGCCTAAAATTTTCGGGATTCGTTGATAGTTAGAATAGATTCGTAGACCAGGTCGACTGATCCGCTTTAAATTTAAAATAGTTCTATCTGGCCCTTTCCTATTTCTTCTATGTCGTAGGGTTAAAACTAAAAAATATTTGTTGCTTTCCTGATGTTTCCTCGTCTTTTCAATAAAACCTTCTCGTAAAAGGATTTTAACAATGCTTTCAGTGATGTTAGTATATGGTATTCGAACTGTTCTTTTTTTATTCATGTCAGCATTTCGTATATAGGTTAGTAGGTTAGCAATAGTGTCTTTACTCATAATAAACTAAGATTTTTGTTGTCCCCGAATTTTGATATAATCAACATGCTCTTTTGGAATTATTTCTGAATTATTAAGGGCATATACGTGCGACACAACCAATCTACTAATACTAATTAATCAAGTTCATTCAAATACTATAATATAAACAGTAAAACTGTATTATGGCCTCATCTTATAATACTTCAGGTGCTAATGAAACTATTTTAGTGAAATTTAACTGTCTTAATTCCCGGGCAATTGCCCCAAAAATTCGAGTTCCTTTTGGATTACCTTCTTGATCAATAACAACCGCAGCATTGTCATCATATCGTATTATCATACCATTGTTGCGTTTGAGTTCTTTACAAGTACGTACAATTACGGCTCTGATCACTTCTGATCTTTCTAGTGGCGTATTTGGTATTGCTTCCTTGATTACAGCAACAACAACGTCACCAATTTGAGCATATCGTCGATTACTGGCTCCTATAATTCGAATACACATCAATTTTCTGGCTCCGCTGTTATCCGCTACATTCAAATGGGTTTGAGGTTGAATCATATCATTTTTATCTGTTCTTTCAATGCAAACAATGCAAAAGGCGACGTAAAAAAAAAAGAAATATTGTTTTTTCAAAAGAAAAAAAGAAACCTGCAATTGTTTTTTTTCGTCCGAAAAACCTCTTTCTTTTGGTTCTACATTCCTATCCTGAAATAATGAATTGAGTTCGTATAGGCATTTTTGATGCCGCTATTGAAATAGCCTTTCTGGCTATATTTTCTGGTACTCCGCTCATTTCATAAAGTATTCTCCCTGGTTTAACGACAGCTACCCAATATTCGGGAGATCCTTTTCCTGAACCCATACGTGTTTCTGTAGGTCTTACTGTAACTGGTTTGTCTGGAAATATGCGTACCCATATTTTTCCGCCGCGGCGTGCATTTCGTGTCATTCCTCTTCGTCCTGCTTCTATTTGTCTAGATGTAATCCAAGCGGGTTCAAGCGCTTGAAGGGCATATTTACCGAAACAAATACAATTACCTCGATAAGATATTCCTTTCATTCTTCCTCTATGGTGTTTACGGAATCGGGTTCTTTTGGGGTTATAGTTGATGGTTATTTATTACTTCCATCTCTACTACAGAACTGGACATGATAGTTTCGTCTCATCCAGCTCCTCGCGAATGAAAGGATTCTAAGATAATATTTATCTATTTATTATCTATTTTCTATTTAATAAAAAATATATTGAAAAAAAAAATAAAATATATTAAATCAAAAGAGTCTTTGAAAATCTATTAGAAATTTGTCTATCCTTTTTTTGAGATATAACTAAAAATTCATTCGATTTAGATTTATATAAAATTCGTTTTATTATAATTATAAGGTTTAACGAATCTTTATTTTGTTTTTCCTTTTATTAGCATATTGGATCGACTGCAATTTTGAAATCCGAAAAATAAAAATTTTCGCGGGCGAATATTTACTCTATTTAATATTATATTATAATTATATTCAGTTTTATAGGATTAGTTCATGACATGACTTTTCATAATAAATGAATTGGGTCCTAGTTCGTTCCGCCATCCTACCCAATGAATCATTAGGATTCGTTTTCAATAGAATCTTATGCAATCACGGGTTCTGTCGTTCTCATCGCTTCGCGATTAATGGTTAGGTCTAACTTCTACAACGGAGCCCTTATATTAAATTTGTTCTTGAGTCAATCCTCTTAGTCTTTATTGACTCGGGGCTCTTTATTTTTTTATTGTTATAGAACAATTTTGTTTAATTAGGGATCAATTAGTATTAATGCTTTATGAAATGAATTATTGACCTTACATATTAGGAATTCTATATTCTATATCATTAATTTTTTATTTTTTTTCTCTCTTTCTCTCACCGTTCCATTTATCCACATACTTTACTTTATATTGATATTGTTATTTTTTCACAACTCATAATCAAATTGGTTTTTTTATAAAAAACATTTCAGTTGCTACAATGATATGACCAATATATCATATCTCGACTGGTTCTTTATTATCCAGATAATTCGAAACGATGAGTTGGTTATTAGTTCATACTATGGGCTGGTCTTTTTTTTTTGACTATAACCCTAAAAAAACCAACGAATCACACACTAAGCATAGCAATTATATCGAATCA